TTGGTTGTAAGAGATGTGAATCCGCCTGTCCAACGGATTTTTTGAGCGTTCGGGTTTATTTATGGCATGAAACAACTCGCAGTATGGGTCTAGCTTATTGATACATTCCATAAAAATCTACTTGAATCCATTTTATTTTTTTTTATCGAAAAAATCCGTGCTCAAAATCAAATTTAATTGAGCACGGATTTTTCTGGCCCAAGTGTATCTTGTCTTTACCACGAATCATTTTCCTTGCTTAACAATAATTGTAGTTTTACCAATATTTGCGGGTTGCTTCATTTTTTTTCTTCCACACAGGGGAAATAGAGTAATGCGCTGGTATACTATATGTATGTGTATCTTAGAACTTCTTCTAACGACTTATGCATTCTGCTATCATTTTCAATCGGATGATCCATTAATTCAACTAATGGAGGATTATAAATGGATCCATTTTTTGGATTTCCATTGGAGATTAGGAATAGACGGACTCTCTATAGGACCCATTTTACTGACGGGATTCATCACCACTTTAGCTACTTTAGCGGCTTGGCCGGTTACTCGAGATTCTCGATTATTTAATTTCCTGATGTTAGCAATGTACAGTGGGCAAATAGGATTATTTGCTTCTAGAGATCTTTTACTTTTTTTCCTCATGTGGGAGTTAGAATTAATTCCCGTTTATCTACTTGTATCGATGTGGGGAGGAAAAAAACGCCTGTACTCAGCTACAAAATTTATTTTGTACACGGCGGGGGGTTCTGTTTTTCTTTTAATGGGAGTTCTGGGTATCGGTTTATATGGTTCTACTGAACCAACATTAAATTTTGAAATATTAGCCAACCGGTCCTATCCTGTGAACTTGGAAATACTATTTTATATTGGATTTTTTCTTGCTTTTGCTGTCAAATTGCCAATCATACCCCTACATATATGGTTACCCGATACCCATGGAGAAGCACATTATAGTACTTGTATGCTTCTAGCCGGAATCTTATTAAAAATGGGAGCGTATGGATTAGTTCGGATCAATATGGAATTATTTCCTCATGCTCATTCTATATTTTCTCCTTGGTTAATTGTAGTAGGCGCAATGCAAATAATTTATGCGGCTTCAACATCTCTCGGTCAACGGAATTTAAAAAAAAGAATAGCCTATTCCTCTGTATCTCATATGGGTTTCATAATTATAGGAATTGGTTCTATCACAGATATGGGACTTAACGGAGCCCTTTTACAAATAATATCTCATGGATTTATTGGCGCGGCGCTTTTTTTCTTGGCCGGAACAACTTATGATAGAATACGTCTTGTTTATCTTGACGAAATGGGCGGAATAGGTATTCCAATGCCAAAAATATTCACGATGTTCAGTAGCTTTTCGATGGCCTCCCTTGCATTACCTGGCATGAGTGGTTTTGTTGCGGAATTAATAGTTTTTTTTGGACTAATTACTAGTCCAAAGTATCTTTTAATGACAAAACTCCCAATTACTTTTGTAATGGCAATTGGAATGATATTAACTCCTATTTATTTATTATCTATGTTACGACAGATGTTTTATGGATACAAGATATTTAATGGCACAGACTCTTATTTTTTTGATTCTGGGCCGCGAGAGTTATTTCTTTCGGTTTCTATTTTTTTACCCGTACTCGGTATTGGTATGTATCCCGATTTCGTTCTTTCACTATCAGTTGAAAAGGTTGAAGTTATTCTATCTAATTCTTTTTTTAGATAATTTATAAATATTATCATTTACAAAAGCGTTCGTTGTAAAATGGTAAAATGACAAAGAGCCTGTCGAATCATATTCAAATATGATTCGACAGGCTCTCGCCAATTCACACAAAGTTTTTTTATCTGATCTGCGTTGTACACCCTTTTATTGCTATTTGTAAGAACCCCTTTTTTTTAATTCAATTAGATGTTAATGTAAATGAACCATAACTATGTAGTCCTATTCCTAATAGATTGACTCCAAAATAGCATATCCAAATTATAAGAAATCCAATAGACGCCACAATTGCTGAATTTGTACCCTTCAGTTTTCTATTTGTTCGAGTATGTAAATAAATTGAAAATATGATCCAAGTAATAAAAGCCCAAGTTTCCTTTGGGTCCCAACTCCAATAGGATCCCCATGCTTCGTTAGCCCATACTGCTCCAGAAAGAATTCCTATGGTTAAAAAGATAAATCCTAGACTAATAACTCGATAACTCCAATAATCCAATTTTTGAATCACCTGTGATCTATAATAATTCCTTGTGAAAAAAAAAGAAGTTTTTTGTAAAACATCCCTCATGTATTCGATTTCACCAAGGAAAAATGACTCATTTAAATTCAATAAATGATTACTCGTAGAAAAAAGAGAAAGCTTTTTTCTAACTGTAATGACTAGAAGTGATACTGATAATAATGATCCACATAAAAGGGCCGCATAGCCTAATATCATCATACTTACGTGCATTATTAGCCACTCGGATTGAAGAGCGGGTACTAATATTGTCGATTCGTGTATTTCAGTTAAAAGACCTGAAGTAGCAAAGCCCTGGGAAAAAAGAGCACTCGGTCCAATTATTGTGCTTAGAATATTTTGGTTTTTTTTGAAATATGAAATTATATAAATAAAGGAAAAACTCCATGAAAGAAAGATTAACGATTCATATAAATCACTTAGTGGAAAATGTCCCGAATAAATCCAACGAGAAATTAATAATCCTGTTATACAGAAAAAAGTCATTATCATGCCCGTTTTGGATGAATCATCTAGTTTTACGATTTCATCGACTAAAAAGGTTATCAAATGAATTGTAATTATAATTGAAACGATCGAAAAAGAAATATGAGTTAATATATGCTCTAAGGTTGAAAATATCATAAAATAAAGCGTTCCTTAATTAGAAAAAATTATAAAATCGAAATTAGCAATTGAATTTATTTTTATTATAGGATCTATTTTATTTTTTTATTTTTTAAGAGATGATATGCCGCCACTCGGACTCGAACCGAGATGCTCTAGCACTGCTTCCTAAGAGCAGCGTGTCTACCGATTTCACCATAGCGGCCTGTCTTGACCTCATAATAACCTATGAATAAATAATCGTCTAGATTTACGAATTAAATTGAGCGCAATATTTTTTAGGAAAGATTCAAATTGATGAATAAAAATTTGTTCAAATAGGTATTTGAAGGTTCATTAGTTTCGTTTAGGATTTTTGTTTTATTTTGTATTTTAGACTCTTCTCGACTCAACTCTTCTAAATCCTACTATGAATTAAGGAATAGAACCCTCCCTCCCCCAAAAACATTTTTTTTAATTAACTGTTTTTGATTTATTTGATTTCAAAAAGTGAAAACAAAAAAGCCGTTTTATCGATGAACACAAAAAAAAAGACCCTATTTTAGATCATTCAAAATTGACACATATTTATCCAAAATATTTTCACTAAGGGTTTTTGTGTGGAATGATAAAATATACTAAAAAGAAAAAAGAATACTTTTTTTGAATTGGATAAGGTAAACAGAAAAATTCTTATTCTACATATGCTCTAAGAGCGGAACGAATTCCATTCCCCATTGAAGGAAATGGAATTCGGGAATTTTATTTTTGAAATGAAATGACTCCACTTTTGAGTCAGGCCGGTTTAGATTATTCCAACGTATTATGTTTTATTACTTAGTTTATTCGTTTGTCGGACAAAAAAACTTTTTGAATTCCCGGTAGAAAGAGATTTACCTAAGGAAAATGCTTTTAACGCTGCCCGATACCCCTTCTTTTTCCAAAAATTTTTACGAATACGCTTTTTTGATGCAGAAGTACGTTTTTTTGGAACTGCCATTTAAATAAAAATTAAGAGATTACTCATTGGTATAGCTGGATGTGAAAGACATCTATTGTTGAAAAAAATATGAGCTTTTCTGATTCACTATATATTTATATTTCTTTTCTAGAAAATATTTTTTCAAAAAATATAAAAGAATAGAAAAGATGGGTGAACAGTATGGCAAAATCGGATAAAATATTTCTAAAAATAGAAAAAAATAAGATTTTAAATAACTTGTCAAATCCGGGAAAAATATGCCCAATTTGACTTGAATTTTAAAATTTGAAGGAAATTGGTAATTAATCTATTTCTTTTATATGATTTGACCAATTGTAACTTCTTGATTTGAATATTTGAAGTATTTAGCAGAAATTCAGAACGAATAAGTAAGAAGAAATAAAAATTCAAAAATTTTATTTAAGTTAGTACATATTTTCATTTTTTTATTGACTCCTTTCAAAAGAGGTAAGCTCGGGTGAATTGGAAACCGTTAATATTAATTAAAAATTTAAAAAACTTTTTTTTTATGGAACAGACATATCAATATGCGTGTATTTTACCTTTCGTTCCACTTCTAGTTCCTATATTAATAGGAGTGGGACTTGTTATTTTTCCGACAACAACAAAAAATGTTCATCGTATGTGGGCTTTTCCAAGTATTTTATTGTTAAGTATAGTCATGATTTTTTCAACTAATCTGTCTATTCAGCAAATAAATAGCAGTTATATCTATCAATATGTATGGTCTTGGACCCTCGATAATGATTTTTCTTTAGAATTTGGCTGCTTGATTGATCCGCTTACTTCTATTATGTTGATGTTAATTACTACGGTTGGAATTATGGTTCTTATTTATAGTGATAATTATATGGCTCACGATCAAGGATACGTGAGATTTTTTGCTTATATGAGTTTTTTCAGTACTTCCATGTTGGGATTAGTTACTAGTTCAAATTTGATACAAATTTATATTTTTTGGGAATTGGTTGGAATGTGTTCGTATCTATTAATAGGGTTTTGGTTCACACGACCTCCTGCGGCAAATGCTTGTCAAAAAGCGTTTGTAACTAATCGTGTAGGGGATTTTGGTTTATTATTAGGAATTTTGGGTTTTTATTGGATAACAGGTACTTTTGAATTTCGAGATTTATTCGAAATACTCAATAACTTGATTTCTAATAATGAAGTCA